TAATGCATGAAAGGATCCTTAAACAACCATAGATTGGCCTGAAAGGCTTTAGCAAAAGCTTCTACAAGTACAAGATGTTCTAGTTTTCCATAGAAATAGATTCGTTCAAGAAGGGTTCCAGAAGACGTTGAACATAAATGAGAAGATTGGTTACGAAGAAAGACGAAGATGGATTCGTATTCACATAGATGAGAATTATATAGGACGAAAAAAAACCTTTGATTTCTTTTTGAAAAACAAGAACTGGCTTTATTTGGAGTATTCCAACTACGATACTCATGGAGAAAGAATCGTAATAAATATAAAGAAGAAGCGTCTTTTACCCAGTAGCGCAGAGTTTGAATCAATATTTCCAGATGGGCTGGGTAGGGTATTAGTATCTCTAATACATAAATTAAATGTGAAAAATTGTCCTCTAAAAAAGGGAATATTGAATGAATTGATCGTAAATTATGAGATTTAATTCCTTTCCTTTCTAGCGAAGATAATAATCGGAGATAAAACGGAATTTCTACAATGACTGCAAATCCTTCTGATATCATTTGAAAATAAAAATTCTTGTTGCGTCCAAAAAGAATATTTTGATTAAAATCATTAGCAAAAAGAATCAAATGCTTCTGTTCATACTGATACATTCGCTCAATTGCACGTTTCACAATTAGTAAGCTGAATTTATTATAACCTGCATTTTCAAAAAAAAAAGATCTATTTCTATTTAAACCATGATCATGCGCAAGTGCATAAATATACTCCTGAAAGATAAGTGGATATAAGAAGTAGTGTTGTTGAGATCTATTTAGCTTCAAATATCTTTGGAATTCCTCCATTTGAAATTATAGTTGAACTAAAGGTATAGGATTTTGGGGGTTATCAATGAAACATAGTGCGATACAGTCAAAACGAGGTATTCTAGTAATAAACGAATAGATACCTCGGATACAAGTAAACTTATCAACGGATTCTCTATCCTCTCTTTTCCATTTAAACGAATAATTTATGTTCGTATAGGATAACAAAATACTTAGAAATCCTTTATTTTTTCAACCTAATCGCTCTTTTGATTTTGGAATTTTTTTATCAATATACTGTTTCTTCTATACACATAATGGAAAATGTCAATAGTTAGGATTCATTAAAAAATAAAGAATCCGTTCATGGGATAATCTCTTCCCGTATCAGGCACTAATACATTTTTAACGTCTAATTAGATCGGGTAATCGTTCAAATTAAGAACAGAAGCTCGTTGCTTTTTTCCCTAGAATCAATAAATTGAAACCATTAGGGCTCTATCTCTATCCATTTATTCATCCGACCCAACTTGAAATTGAATTCTTTTTGTTCCGTTTCAAAAAAGAACACAAGGGTTTGTACCGATTCGGAAAGAATGAAATATTCCTCAGAAATCTTCGTTGATCCGACATGCTATTTTTTCCATTCATTCCCTTTCAGGATCAGTCGTGGTCTTCCAAACTTTACTGATGGTATGGACGAATCCCTCGCTTCATCCAAATGTGTAAAAGATCCTAGCCGCACTTAAAAGCCGAGTACTCTACCGTTGAGTTAGCAACCCGAATAGAAAAAGTTTATGTAGATACAATAAAAAAAAGAAAAAGATAGATAAATGTCAAAATTTATAGACCACCTCTTAGTTCTTATGTTATCGACTTTTCAATCAAACCCCTATTCTTATTATATCTTAGTTCAAATTATATTCTATTAAAGAGAATCCAAGGAATCCCATCGTTTGAATAATATAAGGTTTTAAGGTAAAAATCAAACCTCTCGGACAGAAATAAATTTATCTACTTATCACGATGAATTATATTTGTTCGATACACTGTTGTCAATATAAATGTTGAGAAAAGAATACAATGGAAAACAAAATAAATTACATTTATTTCAATACTATTAAAAAAGGGCTTGTGTTGGATTGGCACTATATAGCTGAAAAAAGTTTAGATAAAGGAATAAAGAAGTAACAAGTATAAAAAAAAATATCAGATTTATATTGATTTATTTTATTCAATCAATAATAAATAACTAGAATAAAAAAAGGAGGATTCCTTGGTTATTACTTATTAGTAGAGTTCCAACGAAAACCGACCAATTGAAGGAACTCCCATAATTTTCTATTTATAGGATCAAGCAACTCGGGTTTTGTCGTTCTAGAACATGAGATTTTATAGAAGCAATGAAAAATAGATATGAGTAGAATCCAAAAAGGAAAAAAATATATATATATAAATACAAAAATTTATAATTTTATATAAGAATTACTTTTCTTTATTTCCTTAATTAAATTTTGTTTGATTAGGAACAAGCTACTTAAAAACCTCCGCCTTTTTTAAAAGATCCCGAACAGTTCCTGTGGGCTGAGCGCCCTTTTCAAGGAAATATAGAATAGCAGGAACGTTTAAATAACTTTGATTCTTTATCGGATCATAAAAACCTACGTTCCGAAGATCTCTTCCTTCTCTTCGGGATCGAACATCAATTGCAACGATTCGATAGACGGCTCATTGGGATAGATCTAAGTAAATGAACAAGACCCCCCCTAGAAACGTATAGGAAGTTTTCTCCTCGTACGGCTCGAGAAAAAAATGATTTGGAGTTTTGTCTATGTATAGAATTATAATAGAATTATAATTAATGGCAAAGAAGTTGACAAAATAAATTATAAAATTATAATGGGATTTAACTCATTTTTTTCTTCCCCCTTCCTTAAAAAAAATCATTTGTACCCATAACTCAAGTTGGATAATTCTCAAATAGCTTAAAAGAAAAAAATCTTTAGGCAATTTATTTAATTTTTTGAATGGTCTTTAACCCCCTCTTGTTTGTCTCATTTAATCTTTATCTTTATTATATTATACAGTTATTGAGACAATTGAAAAAACGGCGTTTCCTTGTTCTGGGATCCTTTTTTCTTTGTTTTAAATCAGTGGGTTTAGACATTACTTCGGTGCTTCTTAATCCTTACAAAATGGCAGCAACATACCCCTTTTGTGATTTCTTTCTATCAAAGAATCATATAAACGCTCGATTCCCGCGCGATACACTTTGAATCGAAAGACTTTTCTCAATTCCAACAAATTTTACTTTTGAATTAAAAACTTGACTGAATCGGATCCTTTCGATTTATATATTGATATACTGACGAAGTTGTTCCAACCTATTCATTGGTATTAACCCTAGATTCTTGCCCCCTGAAAAATGAATCCATAGCTTCTACCCGAGCTCCATCATGTACTACATTTTTAATTCCAACCTAACAAAAATAAGGATTCTAGTGAAAACAGAACAGATGTCGGGTCAAGAGCACCTTCATTCATAGAAAAGATGGCGGATGTAAGAATAAAAATCCACACCGGATCGTGTCCTTCAAGTCGCACGTTGCTTTCTACCACAGCGTTTCAAACGAAGTTTTACCATAACAAAACATTCCTCTAATTTGGAACCCATATGGAATTGATTCAATTATGGAATCATGAATAGTCATTGGTTCCGTCGATACATAAACATTTTAATCTATACCCTTTTTTTAAAAATACAAAGATGGTAAAAATTTTTTTGAAGCAATCTTAGCAAGACCCCACCTATTATTGTATGTTATTGTATGAATGCAACACTTTACTTTTTATTAAAAAAACTAATAGAAATATAGAAAGAATACGAATATGAATAAATGAATTATTTTTTACTCTACATCTTAAAGTGACTCAATATGGCCCATTTCCTACTTTTTTGAATACCAAAGATTCAACTCAAAAGCAATCATTAAAATTTTTTATAATCGAAAAAGTTTACTATTTCGATATCATTATTTGAATAAAGTTTTACAGTAAAGACTAAAAACTTGATTATCATAAAAAAAATATCTTTTCTTTTCGAATTGAACCATCAACCATTTAAAGCAGATAAGTGAATTGAACAAAAACCCCATTTTTGTGTGAGATAGATAAAAAAGACCGATCTAAGAGAAGATTTAGGTACTTGTCGTTTCAATTTGAATTTTATTAATAAGATAAGATGAACAAATAGGGGTTTTTCATACCTATCAGATATACTGAACTACAGTCTTTATTATGGATCTGTTACATATGTAACTTGATTCGTTGTTAATGAGATTCGGACATACACAGATATACATATATTTAAATGAAGACCTCCTGTTACTGTTACTAATTAAGAACTATCTACCCCACGACTCTCTGGGAATGCTGAATCAGAACAAAAAAAAGGATCCCCTTTGGGGAAAGGATACTCTCTAGGGACAAAAACAAACAAGTCCAGATTGGGCGCTTGCTCGTAATTTTTTAGTTTACCCAAACCCAGTCTTGTCTTAAGAGACTTAATCCCATTAATTGAATGTAATAACCTTCCTCTTGTTTAGAATAAAAAGATCCTAATAATTTTTGGCTACCCCATTTAAGTTTAATTCGAATGGATAAAGAATAAGATATAGTAAAGAAAAGAAGGGCTCTTTCTTATGGTGATTCAAAATAAAATGTATCGTTGAAAATTCAAAAAGATATGATGAGACGTAAGGTTTTTCTTCAAATTAAGTAGCTAAACCCCTTCAATATGAAGGGAATGAACATATGATGAAAAATCCGCCATACTTTATTTTATTTTTTAATTAGTTGAATTCAACTAGGGTGTGACCTATGTTACCATCATATCTTGATCACAAACAAATATATTTAGTACTATCTGTATGTTGTGAAAAACAAAGATATGATTCATAAAAGAATCATTATAAATTATAAAAGAAACAAGAATGACATTATATCCAATATTAGGCATTTAAACATAACGTTATTTTCAAAAGATACTTTTACTCTGATACAATGTATATACCTGGGACGAAAGGATTCGAACCTCCGAATACCGGGACCAAAACCCGTTGCCTTACCACTTGGCCACGCCCCATCTATATTTCCATTCTACACTAATAAAGAATAATATTAGTATTGGGTCTTGGTCAATTCCAGGACAATTTTATATATAAAATCTTTATAGAATAGATTAGATTCTTGCTAGGATTTTTACGCGTGTAGATATAGAATTCAACCAAATCCATTGATCATTACATATAATTAAATTAAGATATTCTATGAAAGTATGATTTCTTCTATTCTCCTTTGTTTGAGAATTGGGGAATTTTTGATTGGGTGGGTTCAAAGAAAAAGAAGGATTTTTGTCTACCTTACTTTACTTCATTTTTCCTTATATCATTAACTCAATCAAAATGCAATTATCTCCAAGAACAAAACGTCTGTTATGCTTAATATCTTTAGTTTGATCTGCATCTGTCTTAATTCTGCCTTTTATTCGAGTAGTCTTTTCTTCGCCAAATTGCCCGAGGCCTACGCTTTTTTGAATCCAATCGTAGATCTTATGCCAGTCATACCTTTGTTCTTTTTTCTCTTAGCCTTCGTTTGGCAAGCTGCTGTAAGTTTTCGATGAGATTCTTAATATTTTTCTATAAAATTAATGCTTTATTCGAGAAAAATTCTAACAATTAATAAGATCAAATAAGTGAACCTTCGATTCAAACATTGAAAGTCTTGGTTGGATAGCTGCGAGAAATCCAAATCTGGCTCACCCCGTATTCCCCATATCTGCTCTTTTGAAAAACCTTAATAGGGTTAATCCCCCGCAATATCTAATTGGAGGTATGAAAAGAAATTTTTGGTAATGAAAGACTCTTGTGACAACTGAATTTTAATTTCTGTTAAATTTTTTTATGTTTCTAGAAAGCACTTCATTTATTGGTGTCAAAACATTTGGTATAAAAAAATGGAGGATCTATTATCTTTTCTCATTTTTTTTTTTTCAAAAAAGATCTTGGAGATTGTGTAATGCTTACTCTCAAACTTTTCGTTTACACAGTAGTGATATTCTTTGTTTCTCTATTTATCTTTGGATTCCTATCTAATGATCCGGGGCGTAATCCTGGACGTGAAGAATAAAAAAGGGAGTTTTCATTTTCCTTGCTTGATTTTTAAATTTTCTTAGGATTTTTTATCTATTCCACATGTTTAACTAGGAAACATTAAAAAGGATTGGCGAAATTTGAAAGAGAAATCAAATATCAAGTCATCAACAAAAACGGAAAGAGAGGGATTCGAACCCTCGGTACGAATAACTCGTACAACGGATTAGCAATCCGCCGCTTTAGTCCACTCAGCCATCTCTCCCAATTGAAAAAGATAATTACTATGTTACATTACACATGAAATAAGGATTGAAAAAGTATTTCTTTCTCTTTCTTTATCTTATCTATATTCTATCTACAACTTTTTTTAGCAATTCCAGTTAGTTCAAGTAAGGGATCGAAAGATTCAATAGAAAAACAGAAAGAAGACCCCTTTGCTTTGATTTTGTTCGAGAGGGCCCTTTTTATTCCCGTGGCCTGGCCTGGTAAGTACCTAGCCGGGCCTTTTTTGTTCCAACGAATCCTGGCTAAAACGGTTTCTCTAATAAAAAAAGGGGGGGGCTGCTATTAAAGCAACAACAAAAAGACTAAGGGCTGTTTTTCCATTTTTATTAGATAAAAGAATATAACATCCATACGTCATTTCTTATTATTTTTTTTTCTTCCTTTTTTATTTTTATGAATTTTTTTTTGAATCCCCACGAAAAACGTCAACACTCTAATTTTCATGATTCTTTTATGATCCTGTCTTGATTAGCGCAAATTATCCCTGTTCGACAAAAGGCCCTTTGTATATAATAATTGCATTGTAGCGGGTATAGTTTAGTGGTAAAAGTGTGATTCGTTCGAGTAACCCCCTTCAATAGTTAAGGGGTCTTTCGGTTTAATTCATATTCCGATAAAAAAACTTTATTTCTTTAAAGGATTAAATCCTTTACCTCTCAATGACATATTGGAGGAAAAATATAAATTATCGTGATTTGTATCCAAAGATCATTTAAAAAATTTTAAATTGGATTATGAAATTGCGAAACATAATTATTCAATGGGATCAATACTTCCAATTGACTAAGTATGAGTCAAGTATCCATGGATGGAGATATAAAAGTAGATTTCTAATCGTAACTAAATCTTCCAATTTTGTTTTTAGTTGTAGAAAATAAATTGAAGCAAAATCGTATAGCTATTAAACGATGACTTTAGTTTACTAGAATTATCGACATATTATTTTAGCTCGGTGGAAACAAAACCTTTTTCCTCAGGATCCTCTCAAATAGAAATAGAGAACGAAGTAACTAGAAGGGTTGTCATAATAATCTTTTTCTAGAGGGATCATCTATAAAGCGAATCCTTTTGAATGTATTCAAACAAAGAGCTGACATAGATGTTATGGATAGATTTTTTTGTAATTTAGTTCACATCTTAGATCTATGAATTTTTCCATCTTCCATAAAGGAGCCGAATGAAACCAAAGTTTCATGTTCGGTTTTGAATTAGAGACGTTCTCAAAATGCTGAATCGACGTCGACTATAACCCCTAGCCTTCCAAGCTAACGATG